TATTTGAAATGAATTGAATGAAGATTTTTTTATAAAAAAGGATTTCGATTTCTATGGTATTTCATATATTCGATAGTTACTTACCGTGTTAATTACCCAATTTTGGTCGTTGAAATTCATCGGCAAGACAGATTAAGAGCTAGGAATAGATAGTACCTCTCTTTTCTCCCTTTCAAAAATGAAAAAAAAAAAATTGAAATGATTGAAGTTTCTTTATTTGGAATCGTCTTAGGTCTAATTCCTATTACTTTGGCTGGATTATTCGTAACTGCTTATTTACAATACAGACGTGGTGATCAGTTGGACTTTTGATTAATTAGCATCTCTTTTTTTTTACTGACCTCCTTCTTGCTTTCATATGCGGGAGGTCTAATTAAGATTGCTGCTGAATTATTTGCGAACAGTGGAATTTTGACACAATCTAATAAACAAGAGTGACATCACGCTCTGTAGGATTTGAACCTACGACATTGGGTTTTGGAGACCCACGTTCTACCGAACTGAACTAAGAGCGCTTTTATTTTTTTTTTTCTAAAAATAAAAAACGAAAAGGCGAGAAAGAGGCCATTCTTTAACCCGAATCAATTTTGTACGTATATACTATATCATAGTATATGATAAATTTCAGAATTATATGTATGTCCAATTTTATGAAAAAAAGATAGATCTAAAATAGATCCCTCGTTACTGCTCAGAAGAGCAGTAATAGGTAGGGATGACAGGATTTGAACCCGTGACATTTTGTACCCAAAACAAACGCGCTACCAAGCTGCGCTACATCCCTTTCAATTGGTTTACAGTGTCATTGTAGAGAATTCCTGTCTTGTTTTCCACATCCCTCTTTTTTTGTCTGATATCAGATAAGAAACATATATATAATAACAAAAATAATAAAAAAAATTACTTTTTTTTTTTATGATAATTCTCTCAATTTCAATTCTAATTTTGAAAATGGGAGGGGGTTACGTATACAAATACAAGAACTTCTTAACTACATGTACATCTGTAGTTATATATATTACTATATATAATGTAATACAATACAATAAAGAAGAAAGAAGGAGGATTTCAAATGCGAGATCTAAAAACATATCTTTCCGTAGCACCGGTACTAAGTACTCTATGGTTCGGTTCGTTAGCAGGTTTATTAATAGAGATTAATCGTTTATTTCCAGATGCATTAACATTTCCCTTTTTTTCATTCTAGTTATTAACATCAGAAAGGGTGAAAAAATTTAGAGATACGATCAACGATCGGGGACTAACCCCCCTTTTTTTTTTTCTAATTAATTCTAAAAAAAAATTAGAAAAAAAGGGGGGGGGGGAGGTCATAAAAACGAGAGTTCAGGATACAATTAAATTAGTAATAGAATGAAAAAAAAAGTGTTGCTAAGGAAAGAGTATCCTATGAGATACTTAAAAAAATACTGTACAAAGATTTTAAATATAGTTTTCAAAAAATCATTATATTGCTTATTATTTTATTTTTATTTAATGACTAATTAATATTCATTGCAACGAAATATTTAAGAAATTTTTTTTAGTTAACAGCTTCTATTTTTTTGGTTCTTGTTCTTTCTGGATCCTAAAATGAAAATAGAAGATTAGGTTGAATCATAAACATAAAGGAGGTTTCATGGCCAAGGGTAAAGATGTTCGAGTAACAATTATTTTGGAATGTACCAGTTGTGTTCGAAATGATATTAAGAAAGAATCGGCGGGAATTTCCAGATATATTACTCAAAAGAATCGGCATAACACCCCTAGTCGACTGGAATTGAGAAAATTCTGTCCCTATTGTTATAAACATACAATTCACGGGGAAATAAAGAAATAGATCAAATTGAGTGCTTGTATGTGAACTTTTATTTTAAGAACAGGAATAATGATAGTATCTATATATTATTACATATATAAATATAAAAAAATAAATCAATAGAAAGAAATCTAATCCTATATTCTTAATTCTATATAGAAATTCTATCCTATATAGAAAGAGAAATCGTTTTTATTTTGATCCGATCAAAATAGGATTTTAGAGATAAGGAATAAAAAAATTATGAATAAATCTAAGCGACCTTTTACTAAATCCAAGCGATCTTTTCGTAGGCGTTTGCCCCCGATCCAATCGGGGGATCGAATTGATTATAGAAACATGAGTTTAATTAGTCGATTTATTAGTGAACAAGGAAAAATATTATCTAGACGGGTGAATAGAGTGACTTTAAAACAACAACGATTAATTACTATTGCTATAAAACAAGCTCGTATTTTATCTTTGTTACCTTTTCTTAATAATCAGAAACAATTTGAAAGAAGTGAGTCGACCCCTAGAACTACTAGCCTTAGAACCAGAAAAAAATAGACTTATTCTTCAATTGAATAACAATTCCAATCTGAAGGAATTAAAAAAGAGGTTAATATTTTCTTCGACAAAGCCAATCAAGAATCAAAATTTGATTGTTACGTCTGTGTCTGTCATAAAAAAAAAAAAAAAGAAAAGAATCGTCGAAAAGAAAAAGAATAACTCCTTTTTTAGCAACTATATACCCTCGTTTTCTTTTGACGACTTTTTTTTTTATAATACTAATTTCTACTCTACCTTCCCCAAGCTCATTCTCCTTAGAACTCGATTTCAAATATTTTAGTGGATTTCTTCCAATCCCCTTATTTTTTGATCTCATTCGAAATCGTATAAAGACAACTCCTATTTAATAGAGCCAGTTGTGCAAGTATTTTCCGATTAAGAAGTAATTGCTTCTTGTACAGATTGTGTATGAATTTGTTATAACTATAGAATACCTCCGTTTCGTGAATTACGGCATTTATTCGAGTGATCCATAAACGACGAAAATCTCTTTTTCTTTTACCCCTATCCCGATGAGCCGAAACTAAAGCTCTTATTCTCTGTTGAGTCATAGTTCGTGTAAGTCGTGAATGAGCCCCTCGAAAGCTTGATGCAAATAAACGAAGTTTTGTTCTACGCCTCCGAGCTATATATCCGCGTTTAATTCTAGTCATTGAATAAATCAAACTTTGATGAATAACTAAATTCTTTTTTTAGTTATTCTTTTCCCCTTTACTAGTCATTAATAACCAAACGAATTATTCCAATGTATAAAAAAAATTCCAATGGCTTTTGCTACTCTAACCTTCCCCGCCACTATTTTTTGTTAGGTATTTTCCGTTGTTTTGCTTTGAAAGGAGAAATTGCCTTGATACTTGATATAAAAAAATAGAATAACTACAAAAAGTAGTAAATAGAAATGGATAAATAGTGGGTTCCATCGTTTCTATGGTTACTTCTAAAACGGTGAGGTCTTCTCTATACACCGGAGCTCCTTCTTTTAATTAATCAATACTATTGGTAACTTGTACAATTCACATTCTTTGGCTCTACCCCATTGATATTCCAGTAATAGGTCTTTCACAATGAGATCCACTTTATACAGTAACGGTATTTCATTTTAAAAATTGATTTTGTCCTTTACCCTGTTAGTCCGTTCTTTTCTTTCAAGAGTGGAATCTTTTTAATAAAAAATGGAATTTCCCCCGCTTAATGGATAACCATTTGTTATCATTGGGGGTTTTCTAAGAAATGGAGTTGATTGGATTTGCACCAATGTAAACCATAAGTTTCAGACACAATAGAAGATAAGAACGAGATCTATCTTTTTGAAATAATGGATGGAGTTCCTCCATTCTATTTTATTCACAGGTACTGATCCTTGATATTTCAAAAAGATATATTTCAAAAAGAATTTTCTTTTTGTGTTTCAGTCTATGATCTAAACGAGTCGCACATACACCCGAGTACATGTTCCTCGTCGCTGAGGGCATCCCCGAAGCGCTGGGGATTTCGTGACATTTCGGATTGGCTGTCTTGTATTTCTAATAAGTTGTTTAATGGTTGGCATATGGAATCATATAAATAATGGGCTGGTTTAGATTGGTTCTAACCGGCTAATTCTGAATTACTTCTCTTCAATATTAAAAAAATATATTGAAGAGAATATGAAACTAAACCCTGAATCTAAAACGATATAAAATTAGCAATTGTAGATTTGCATGAAATAGCTCCTATTTTTTATTGAACCGCTACAAGATCAACAATTCCATGAGCTTGGGCTTCTGTTGCTGACATAAAAACGTCCCTTTCCATGTCTTCGGATACAACCCATATAGGTTTGCCCGTTCTTTGTACATAAACCCTTGTGATGGTTTCGCGAATTTTTAGTAGTTCTTCCGCTTCCAAGATAAATTCTCCCGTTTGTGCCTCATAAAACGAAGTAGCGGGTTGATGGATCATTACCCTGATGATATAATAGAAAAGGTTCTTCTATTTCGCAGAATGAGGTGAGATAACCAAAAAAATAGAGAAAATTGAATAACCGTACAGGCTTTTTTTTTGCATTGCATACGGCTCCACAATGGAATTTACGTTTTTGACCTTTCCTTTCGGCGAAAGAAAACAAAATATAGGTTGTATTATACGCAGATCCATAAATGATCCAATTACCATCCTTCTTTTTTGTAGGAGTTAAAAAAATACTATGATGGTTCCGTTGCTTTATATATCATTTTTTTGATCCGTTTATGATTCAGCAATCCCAAAGTGTCTTTTTTTTTTTTTAATATCAATTTTGTAAATAAGCTTCCGGTGTGAAAACAAAGTTTGTGACGCTGAGATGTGCCCAAATAGATAAGATATGATTTGAAATACCCCTTTCTTATCTCATACTACTCTTTCAATATATAATCTAATTTTTTTTAATCCAAAAAATTTCATATCGAATTCGAAGTGCCATGCTATTATTACTTAACTAATTCATATTTCCGATGGCGAAGGCATAGTATTTTTTTCTCGAAAATAAAAAAACTCATTGGCGCCAAGCGTGAGGGAATGCTATACGTTTGGTAATTGCTCCTCCGACTAGGATAAAGGATGCTATTGAAGCGGCCAATCCCATGCATATTGTCTGTACATCGGGTCGCACAAATTGCATAGTATCATAAATAGCCATTCCAGATATTACCCATCCACCAGGAGAGTTTATAAACAAATAAAGATCTTTGGTATCCTTTTCTATACTGAGATATATCATAAGACTAATAAGTTGATTCGAGATTTCGGTATCAACCTGTTGTCCTAAAAAAAATAATCTTTCTCGATAAAGTCGGTTGATTAGGATAAAATTATATTCCTTAGGAGCCGTACAGGCACCTTTTGATGCATACGGTTCAACAAAAATTGTGAAAAAATCAATGTGTCGATTCCAACCCCCCTTTTTTCATAGAAGGCTTTTCTTTCTAACTTATAAGGAAAGGACTTGTTCCCTTGCTCTCTTTTTATAAAGTAAAAAAAAAGAAGTTTTTGCCCCTTTTACCTTTTATTAGATATTATAATCCTATAATAAAACGATTTATTAGGCCTGTCAGACTAACTTGATTCATTGATATTTTTTTTTCATCGAGCTTCAGTTGAAATGGCGATGGTTTTTTCTTGTTCCTGAACGGGCTTCTTCCTTTTTTTATTTCATTTTTTAGGTTTATGCTCTACCCCGAGTAAAAGGAAAAATTTGCCCGATTTTTATTTGCACATATAGGACAAACGAACCAAATACCGCGTCTTTTTTTTACTACTCCTTCTTTTTTTTTCAATTCATTTCTTCCACGTGTCTTCTATCAAACAGTCAACAAATTTTTAATTATATGATTTGATCAACAGTTTTAGATCACTCTGTTTCAATTTTTTTTATTTTTTAATAGAATTTTTTATCATAATTTTGCATATCATTATCATATAGTAGTAATTATAAAAATATTATATATTAATTATCAATTGGGTTTTTGCTAAACGGAGCCTGGATACTTAATTTTATTAGTCCGACCACGTAAACCATAAAAAAATTTTGATAATCTAATATCAATCTAAATACTCCCTGCATTTAATTCTACTTTATTTTTTGCGCTTCGCGTTACAAATTTTTGATAATTCAATCTTTTTGGGCGAAACAGAGGATATCTCGATCGAGGGAGAAAATGGGGAAATCCCATATAGCCCAATATATCTGACAAGTCGCACTATATGTCAACCCAAGATGTATCTCCCTCTCCAGGACTTCGAAAAGGTACTTTTGGAACGCCAATAGGCATGAAATGAAAAAAAAAGAGAATGAAGTTCTCTATTTCACTTTGATGTGGAAACGTAAGACTGGGGTTTAATTTTTTAATAATATTATCCTTTTTTCCTACTTTATTAATCATAGTTAAATTAATAATATTTAATACATAAGTTGAATAAGCTAAAATAAAATATAAAATAAAAGTAAAGTAAGAGAGAATGAACAAAAATAAAGGAAATTTTTTACGAACGGGCTTCTGAATGATGAACAACAATAGCTATCTTGGTTCATATAAAATAGGATTCACCCCCATTGCGTATTGGTACTTATCGGATATAGAATAGATCCGCTTCCCTTTTTTCCTATGAATCGATTGGTTCCATTATTACTAACAAAATAGAACAAATCAGAATAAAACAAATATTAATCCTTTCTCCGAAATAATTACCTAAAAAAGGGGGGGTCCGTAACATCGTTTTTTCCAATGCAATAAAGTTACATAGTGTATATTTTTCGTTGATAAAGGGGTATTTCCATGGGTTTGCCTTGGTATCGTGTTCATACTGTTGTATTGAATGATCCCGGTCGTTTGCTTTCGGTGCATATAATGCATACTGCTCTGGTTGCTGGTTGGGCTGGTTCAATGGCTCTATATGAATTAGCAGTTTTTGATCCCTCCGACCCTGTTCTTGATCCAATGTGGAGACAAGGTATGTTCGTTATACCTTTCATGACTCGTTTAGGAATAACCAATTCATGGGGCGGTTGGAATATTACAGGAGGGACTATAACGAATCCGGGTCTTTGGAGTTACGAAGGGGTAGCCGGAGCACATATCGTGTTTTCTGGCTTGTGCTTCTTGGCAGCTATTTGGCATTGGGTATATTGGGATCTAGAAATTTTTTGTGATGAACGCACAGGAAAACCTTCTTTGGATTTGCCAAAAATTTTTGGAATTCATTTATTTCTTTCAGGAGTGGCTTGCTTTGGTTTTGGCGCATTTCATGTAACAGGATTATATGGTCCTGGAATCTGGGTATCCGACCCTTATGGACTAACCGGAAAGGTCCAACCCGTAAATCCCGCGTGGGGCGTGGAGGGTTTTGACCCTTTTGTTCCGGGAGGAATAGCCTCTCATCATATTGCAGCAGGGACGTTGGGTATATTAGCGGGCTTATTCCATCTTAGTGTTCGTCCGCCTCAACGTCTATACAAAGGATTACGTATGGGAAATATTGAAACCGTCCTTTCCAGTAGTATTGCTGCTGTCTTTTTTGCAGCTTTTGTTGTTGCTGGAACTATGTGGTATGGTTCTGCAACTACTCCCATCGAATTATTTGGTCCTACTCGTTATCAATGGGATCAGGGATACTTTCAACAAGAAATATATCGAAGAGTTAGTGCTGGACTAGCTGAAAATCAAAGTGTATCAGAAGCTTGGTCTAAAATTCCGGAAAAATTAGCTTTTTATGATTATATTGGTAATAATCCAGCAAAAGGAGGGTTATTCCGAGCGGGTTCAATGGACAATGGGGATGGAATAGCTGTTGGATGGTTAGGACACCCCGTCTTTAGAAATAAAGAAGGGCGTGAACTTTTTGTACGCCGTATGCCTACTTTTTTTGAAACATTTCCGGTTGTTTTGGTAGACGGAGACGGAATTGTTAGAGCCGACGTCCCGTTTAGAAGGGCAGAATCTAAATATAGTGTCGAACAAGTAGGTGTAACTGTTGAGTTTTATGGTGGTGAACTCAATGGAGTGAGTTATAGTGATCCCGCAACTGTGAAAAAATATGCTAGACGGGCTCAATTGGGTGAGATTTTTGAATTAGATCGTGCTACTTTGAAATCCGATGGTGTTTTTCGTAGCAGTCCAAGAGGTTGGTTTACTTTTGGGCATGCTTCGTTTGCTCTACTTTTCTTCTTTGGACACATTTGGCATGGTTCTAGAACCCTCTTCAGAGATGTTTTTGCTGGTATTGATCCAGATTTGGATGCTCAAGTGGAATTTGGGGCATTCCAAAAACTTGGAGATCCAACTACAAAAAGACAAGCAGCCTGATGTAACATTGCTTTTTTTCTTCTAGTTTCTTTATTTAATAGGTGGGGTACTGTAGGAATCTTGATTTAAATCGCTGCCGTTTCTTTGACTCTTTTTTGTTCTTTATACGGAGGGATACTCCTAAGTAAACATAAACAAAACAGGTATGAAAGCTATAATTGTAAACCACGATCAAATTTATGGAAGCATTGGTTTATACATTTCTCTTAGTATCGACTTTAGGAATAATTTTTTTCGCTATTTTTTTCCGGGAACCGCCTAAAATTTCAACTAAAAAATGAAATAATTTTTCATTATCTTCATTGACGTAATAAGCCTCCAAATATTTGGAGGCTTATTACGTCAACTAGTCCCCGTGTTCCTCGAATGGATCTCTTAGTTGTTGAGAGGGTTGCCCAAAGGCAGTATATAGAGCATACCCAGTAAAACTTACAAGTAACCCAGATATAAAGATGGCGACTAGGGTTGCTGTTTCCATTATTATAGAATTGAAATGAAAGACCACAATGGATCTATGCTAAGATCTTTTATTTACAACGGAATGGTATACAAAGTCAACAGATCGTAATGAATACAAAATAAGATTTATGGCTACACAAACTGTTGAGGATAGTTCTAGATCTGGTCCAAGAAGCACTACTGTAGGGAAGTTATTGAAACCGTTGAATTCCGAATATGGTAAAGTAGCTCCTGGATGGGGAACGACCCCTTTGATGGGTGTTGCAATGGCGCTATTTGCGGTATTCCTATCTATTATTTTGGAGATTTATAATTCTTCTGTTCTACTGGATGGAATTTCAGTGAATTAGACTGAGAAGAGTCTTGAAGTTCTAGCTTTTCGTTAGATACAAAAAAGTAAAGTATGTAGGTCTAAAAATTTTAGCCTATTCTCCTGTGGTAGTTCGACTGCGAAATTTTTTCTGCATTGTATATTTCCGGAATATGAGTGTGTGACTTGTTAGAATTGACCCTATGGATAGTACAGAGAAGGGGGCCTGTCATCTTTATCAAGATGGTTTTACTTCGTCGGATATTCATGCGAGTATCTGGAGCACGAAATAGATCAAATAGATCACAAAGTATTCGAACTATGATTCATACTTAAATACTCAGACCTCGTAGCCGGACTTCTTTCCGTTCTATCTTATAAACTTTAATAAATCAAAATATTTTTCTGCTTTTAAACTCTTATTTGGATGAAAGGACAAATGTTTCTTTGTATTTTATGTTTTTAATCATTATAGCTATTTTTTTGATTGAATAAGTGATGATCCAATGGTTCTCACTCAGTGAACTTTGGACTTTGAAGGTTTCATTGAATTATCGTGGTTCTCGTATGAATCTGAGGTTTCAATTGATTAGTCTAAGTAGGGTCTTAACAAGAGAATTCCTATCAATAATAAAGAAAACAAGAAAAAATCCACATTCCCATTCCATACAAATACCAAATAAAAAAGATAATAAAGATAGGTAATCTAGAAGATTCAAGAGGCCTCTAACGATCAACACAACATAAATACGTATGAGCTGACTTGATTTTTTGGCATTTAACCACAAAGAAGAGCTTTCGCATTTTGATTCTTTCATATCATTAAATAATATTTAATGAGAGAGAAGTTTAAAACTTTCTATTCCATATCCGTTTCAATCAGTATTTTGGTCTTTTTTTTTGTTTGAGCTGTACGAGATGAAATTCTCACATACAGTTCTTGGAGGGGGAGGAACCTTGGTTTACCTATCTCAATAAAGTTTATGATTGGTTCGAAGAACGTCTTGAGATTCAGGCGATTGCAGATGATATAACTAGTAAATA